GAATCGAAAAAATAATATTTTCATACAATATCTTAATTGAATTATATGTAATGATCAATAAATTAAGTTGAATTCTATATCTACACATACCAAAAACATAGAAAAATCCGAATACCAATCTAATCGATTCTATAGATATTTGGGCTAGAGTTGACAAACAAACAAAACCAGCAATATACTTTATTAGTATCGCATAGAAATCTAAATGGGGCGTGGCCAAGTGGTAAGGCAACGGGTTTTGGTCCCGCTATTCGGAGGTTCGAATCCTTCCGTCCCAGAACATATATATTCTCTGACAATATAGATTGCGTTTTTAACAATGTTCTGTTTAAAATCGAAATGTTAGCTGGAATGTGATTGTTGTTTCTGATTTTTTTCAAAAACTGAATCGAGATACGAAAGAATCCATATTCCCTATCTCATATTCTATACCCCCTAAATTAGCCTAATTAGATTCAATTTTGTTTTTTGTAGATTTCTTGACTTTTCGCCAAGAGGGGGTTTTTGGTACTAATTCAATTCACTAAGTCTCTTAATTCTTAATCAATGAGGTAGGCTAAAATAGAAAAAAAGGAGCAAAAACTGGACTTAATCTGGGCTTGTTTGGCTTTGTGCCCAGACAGCTCGCATTTCGTAAAAATAAAAAAGACCAGGACATCCCCTTCTTTTGATTTATGCTGCATCAGTCCCATAGAATGGGGTAGATAGGAGTTAACCAGTGATGGGAAGGCGTTCATTTCAATATCTATAAACGGTGACAATTGCTCAGTCTATTTGATCGAATTGATAGATACGAAACCCTCCCCATTCTTTGGATTTTATCAATCAGATGAAAAAAAAAAAAGACTTATCTTTTTTCCTAAGATGATCAAAAGTTATTTTTAACTATCAAATTTTCGTGGAATAATGATGTCGAGAGGGGAACTTTCGAAATTGATTCGAAATTTCGAAAGAGAAATAGTTTAAATCATTCCTTAGAAGCTGAATCTTTCTCTCCTATTAAGTCACGTGAAGATGCAGAATCAAAAAGAATTCGTTTATTCGTCTTATTTTATTTATATAAATAAATATAAATAAATAATTTATTATATATATTTATTAATTAATATTATAATGTTAGACAATTTTATATTAGCGATGGGGTCTTACTAAGACTTCTTCAGAAAAATATTTATCCACCTATATCTATAGTATTATTTATATCTATATACTATAGATATAGAAGATATAGAAAATACTTTAGATTATGGTGTTTATACATCAGCCCAACCAATGACTATTCATGATTCCATAATTGAATCAATTCCATACCGGTTCTTAGAGGAATGTTATGGTAAAACTTCGTTTGAAACGATGTGGTAGAAAGCAACGTGCGACTTGAAGGACACGATCCGTTGTGGATTTGTACATCCACCATTTTTTGTAGGAATGAAGGTGCTCTTAGCTCGACATCATTGGTTCTGTTTCACTAGAACCCCTCGTTTTTTGTTGTCTTGGAATGTAAATAGTCCATGATGGAGCTCGAGTAGAAAGTATTAATTTATTTCTCGGGGCAAGGGTCTAGGGTTAATGCCAATCAATAAAAAAATTGAAACAACTTCGTAAATATATCTTAGGTATGGAAATCGAAAGAATCCAATTCGAGCAAGTTTAAAATGAAAAAATTTATTGGAATTGATCAAACTTTTTCTATCCAAAGTGTTTCACGAGGGAATCCATCATCTTGTAGGATTCTTTCATAAAAATCGCAAAAAGGGTATGTTGCTGCCATTTTGAAAGGATTAAAAAGCACCGAAGTAATGTCTAAACCCAATGATTTAAAATAAAACAAAGATAAAGGATCCCAGAACAAGGAAACACCTTTTTAATTGTCTTAATAACTGGATCAGGCTGAAGAATCCGATTTTAAACGAGACAAACAAAAAAGGAGGAAAGACCGCTCAATAAATGAAAGTGCCGAAAGATTTTCCTTTGAACTGTTTGAAAGTTATCCAACTTGAGTTATGAGAGTATGAATGGTTTCTTTTTCATTTTAAGGAAGAACGAAGAAAAAAAGACTTAGATCTTTAATTGCTTTGATCATTTTATGGATCCAGTTGTCATTTCTTAGATAGAATTCCATACAGAGACAAAACTTCGAATCAATCATTTTTCTCGAGCCGTACGAGGAGAAAGCTTCCTATACGTTTCTAGGGGGGGTGTTGTTCATCTACATCTATCCCAATGAGCCGTCTATCGAATCGTTGCAATTGATGTTCGATCCCGAAGAGAAGGAAAAGATCTTCAGAAAGTGGGTTTTTATGATCCGATAAAGAATCAAACTTATTTAAATGTTCCTGCTATTTTATATTTCCTTGAAAAAGGGGCTCAACCTACAGAAACTGTTCAGGATATTTTAAAGAAGGCAGAGGTTTTTAAGGAACTTCGTCTTAATCAACCGAAATTCAATTAAGGAAATAAATTAAGGAAATACAAAAAAGGGGGTAGTGATTTGTATATA